TAGAATTAGGGTGTGGAGGTAAGCGGACTCGAACCGCTGACATCTGCCGTGCAAAGGCAGCGCTCTACCAGCTGAGCTATACCCCCAGCTGGGCTATTCTGGACTTGAACCAGAGACCTCACCCTTATCAGGGGTGTGCTCTAACCAACTGAGCTAATAGCCCTTTTTTAAGGATTTATTCCTTCTAAAGAAAGGTCCTAATCGACTCTTGAACTAGATTAAATATACTAGTTCTCCTTTAAGGAGGTCATCCAGCCGCACCTTCCGGTACGGCTACCTTGTTACGACTTCACCTCGGTCACGAGTTTTACCTTCGGCATCTCCCTCTTGCGTTAGGATAATGACTTCGGGTACAACCAGCTCCCATGGTGTGACGGGCGGTGTGTACAAGGCCCGGGAACGAATTCACCGCTGTGTAGCTGACCAGCGATTACTAGCGATTCCACCTTCATGCAGGCGAGTTGCAGCCTGCAATCCGAACTTAGAGTAAGTTTCAAAGATTAGCTCACCTTCGCAGGTTGGCAACTTATTGTCTTACCCATTGTAGGACGTGTGTAGCCCAGGATGTAAGGGGCATGATGACTTGACGTCGTCCTCACCTTCCTCCGGTTTGTCACCGGCAGTCTTTCTAGACAAATGAACTAGAAACAAGGGTTGCGCTCGTTGCGGGACTTAACCCAACATCTCACGACACGAGCTGACGACAGCCATGCACCACCTGTATAAGCAGATAGAAGTTCCCCTTTCAGGAAACCTCACTTATAGCAAATCCTGGTAAGGTTCTTCGCGTTGCATCGAATTAAACCACATCCTCCACCGCTTGTGCGGGCCCCCGTCAATTCCTTTGAGTTTCACTCTTGCGAGCGTACTCCCCAGGCGGGATACTTAACGCGTTAGCTAAGACACTGGACGGGTCGATACGCCCAACATCGAGTATCCATCGTTTACGGCTAGGACTACTGGGGTATCTAATCCCATTTGCTCCCCTAGCTTTCGTCTCTGAGTGTCAGTAATAGCCCAGTAGAGTGCCTTCGCCATCGGTGTTCTTTCCAATATCTACGCATTTCACCGCTCCACTGGAAATTCCCTCTACCCCTACTATACTCAAGTTTCCCAGTTTCCAATGCTGAATTGAGGTTGAGCCTCAAGGTTTAACAGTGGACTTAAGAAACCACCTGCAGACGCTTTACGCCCAGTAATTCCGGATAACACTTGCATCCTCCGTCTTACCGCGGCTGCTGGCACGGAGTTAGCCGATGCTTCGTCTCCTAAGTAACGTCAGATCTTCCTCCTTAGGTAACAGAGGTTTACAACTCAGTAAGCCTTCTTCCCTCACGCGGTATTGCTCTGTCAGGCTTTCGCCCATTGCAGAAAATTCCTCACTGCTGCCTCCCGTAGGAGTCTGGACCGTGTCTCAGTTCCAGTGTGGCTGATCGTCCTCTCAGACCAGCTACTGATCGTCGCCTTGGTAGGCCTTTACCCCACCAACTAGCTAATCAGCCGCGAGCTTCTCTTTAGGCAGATTTCTCTGTTTGACCCGAAGGCATATGGAGTTTTAGCAGGTGTTTCCCCCTGTTATCCTCCTCCTAAAGGCGAATTCTCACGTGTTACTCACCCGTCCGCCACTGAATATAGCCGAAGCTAAATTCCGTATGACTTGCATGTGTAAAGCATACCGCCAGCGTTCATCCTGAGCCAGGATCAAACTCTTCGTAGGATCTCCTTGTTCTTTCTCCGCCCCTACTTAGTTAGGACCTTCGCGGGTATTTACCCACTAAGTTTAGTAGCAGGGTGTGGAATAGACTCCACGAAATAAACATTATCACGAACTATAATACTTTGTCAAGTTCAGCTTTTTCATTCAAAAGTCTCATCTAATATATTTTGATTTATTACCCTTTAATTGTTTTAAATCTATGACTAGATTATTACCTTAGTCGTTGGTATAATATAACTAAACAACTAACAGACTTATGATTAAAAATAGGATAAAATATTTAAACCGAGTTTTAAAAAAGTCTTAGGAGATTGAGTATGAACTATTTTTATAAAAAAATAATGCAAATTGATTCGTTATATAATCAAGTTCAATTAGAGACATTTTCTTATAGTCAAGAGTGGTCAGAAGAACCCAATAAAGGTGAAGAAAAAGTAAAAACGATTAATTCTGAAAAAGAAGATGAAAATCTAACAAAAGAGGCATCAGATAAAAATGATGTTATGAAGGCTGATTTTGCTATAACTATGACTGGTCAAATTGTAGTAACAGCAGGAACTGTTGCTCGTGTCGTAGCAGAATGGACAGGGTTACCTCTAACAAATTTTAGCCAAGATGAGAAGGTTCGATTTCGTGGTTTAGGCCCCGAATTAAGTGGTAGCATTATTGGTCAACCTAGAGCCATCCAAGTTATATCAAAATCATTACTTCGTTATGCTGCTGGGATGCGAAATCCAGATCGTCCAATAGGTAGCTTCTTACTAATAGGCCCAACAGGAGTTGGCAAAACGGAACTTACAAAAAAGATAGCTGAATATCTTTTCGGATCACAAAGATCACTTATTCGTTTAGATATGTCTGAATATATGGAGAAACATACAGTTTCAAGGTTGATTGGTTCACCTCCAGGTTATGTAGGTTATGAAGAGGGTGGGCAATTAACCGATGCTGTCTTAACAAAACCATATTCAATTGTTTTATTTGATGAGATGGAAAAAGCTCATCCAGATGTATTTAATTTATTACTTCAAATTCTAGATGATGGTATACTATCTGATAGTAATGGTAGACTAGTTTCATTTGCTAATACAATTATCTTTTTAACTTCTAATATGGGAGCTGATACGATATTAACTTTTTGTGATAATCATCCATCAAGAACTGATGCGAATGAAACAGAACTTAAAAAAGAATTAATGCCGATATTAGAAACTCGATTTCGTCCAGAATTTTTAAATCGATTGGATGAAATCGTAGTTTTTTATCCCTTGAATCAAGATAGCATCAATGATATTGCATTCTTAATGCTTCAAGATGTCGACGATAGACTTGCGGAAAAGGGATATTCTTTTTTAATCACTAGTAGACTGCTGAATTTGATTCGTCGAGAAGGGTTTAATCCTGCTTATGGAGCACGCCCACTGCGTCGAACAATCACCAAGTGGGTTGAAGATCCGATTTCAGAAACTTTATTACTCGATCATCCAAAACTTGAATCTGGTTGTACTCTTTTGGTAGATTTAGATAATCCACAATCGCCTAAAGCAAGTCAAGTTTTAGTGCTAAACCCTGATGATGTTAAAGCACTACGTAATCCTGCTGAAATCCTAAAATCAGCTTCAAAACAAAGTGTTTCAAACGATGAATCCTAATTTTCTTAATTAAATTTTCTTGGTTTTCCCTTTCATACCGAAGTTTGAAGTCTAAAATTTACATATGATAAGACCCTTCCTTCCTTTTTCTCTTTTCGCTGCTTTTTTACCGTTAGTTCCTGCTTTAGCAATTGAGCTAGACGAAGCAACTCGTACAGTTCGTGCGAATTCTCAAGGTAGTCAAGTTACATTAACACCAGAGCAAGTAAAACGTGGTAAAAGGCTTTTTAATGCTTCATGTGGCCAATGCCATGTTGGTGGATTAACAAAAACAAATCCAAACGTAGGCTTAGACCTAGAATCATTAAGTTTAGCAACACCGGCACGCGACAATGTAGAAGCTCTGGTAAACTATATGAAAAACCCTACAACTTATGATGGTCTAGAATCTATTGCAGAAATCCATCCTAGTATTAAGAGTGCAGATATCTTCCCAAAAATGCGTTCTTTAAGCGAAGATGATCTAGAAACTATTGCGGGTCACATCCTTATGCAACCGAAAATTGATTCGGAAAAATGGGGTGGAGGAAAAATTTATTACTAATAGTTTAATTTGTTAGAAGGCCAATCTCAACCTTCAGGAGAAATCATGAACTCAGAGAATTTAAAACGTATTTTGATGAGTGTTATTCTTTCTAGCCTTGCCCCTAGCTTAGCAATGGCAGCTGATTTAGAAAATGGTGAGCGAATCTTTAGTGCAAACTGTTCTGCTTGCCATGCAGGTGGGAACAATGTTATTATTCCAGAGAAAACATTGAAGAAAGATGTCCTTGAAGCAAATGGAATGAATAGTGTTAATGCTATCACTTATCAAGTCACAAATGGGAAAAACGCAATGCCTGCTTTTGGTGGGCGTTTAGACGATAGTGATATCGAAGACGTAGCAAATTATGTCTTATCACAGTCTGAAAAAGGTTGGGATTAATCTGTTTTAATCATTACCACTGTTTATTTTGGATTGGAAAACTCCCTCCCGATTAACGGGCGCCGGATGGAGTGTTTTCGATCCTGAAGGTAAGATATCTCCTTCATTTTCATCCAAATTCATTATTATTTACTTCTCATGACGCAAACCCCATTACAATCTCCTCTTGTCGACTTTAATGTAGTTGACACAAACTTTGAGAAGTGGGCAAAACCAGGACAGTTTTCGCGTAATTAGGTACTAGAAAATTTTTTATTTTATATAAATTTTGAACCATAGTTATATCTGATATTATTATTAAACGTAGTTTATTGGGTTACTTTCTTATTTTTTTTTATTTGTTTAAACATAGTTTTTATTAGTAATTTCAATTAAAAAGGTCGATTGTGCGAATTGGAAGCTTAGGTATTAAGATTGGTATGACACAAATTTTTGATATAGAAAAAAATATTGCTATACCAATTACTTTAATTAAGGTTGGTCCTTCAATCGTTACCCATATAAAAACCAAAGAAAAAGATGGATATGATGCAATTCAACTTGGTTTTGGATTTATATTGAACAATGAGTCATCAACTTATACAAAAACAAATAAACCCGAAAAAGGCCACTTACAACGTTCAAATGTGAACAGTTGTTCGTATTTGTGTGAATATAGAGTGCAAAACTCAGAAGAATATTCTATTGGCCAAATTATTGATGTTGGAATGTTCGAAACTGGACAATTTGTAGACGTTATAGGAAAAAGTATCGGTAAAGGCTTTTGTGGTACCGTTAAGAGATATAATTTTGGTCGTGGACCGATGAGTCACGGATCTAAAAACCATAGAGCTCCTGGTTCAATTGGTGCAGGTAGCACACCAGGACGAGTTTATCCTGGTAAAAGAATGGCTGGACGTAAAGGTGGTACACAAACAACTATAAAAAATCTTCAAATTATTAAAATCCATTCAGAAGAAAGCGTTGTTGCAGTTCATGGAGCGATTCCTGGTAAATCTGGCAATTTAGTTAATTTAGTCCCCTCATACAAAAATTACAAATAAAACATAACTTTTATTTGCTTGTTCGAAAATAAAAGTAAATAAACCTTTTAATTAAAAACTTAAGGAACTTCAAATGAATCGTAAACTTTTCGTTCCGATACTAAAAACAATTCCTTTTACTACAAGGAAAATTATTGATGAACAGATTTTTAATCAAACAAATTTTTTTCAATCAATTCAATCAGTTCAAAATCGTAAACACTCTCGTCTTTACGGTTATTTTTGTAGGCATTATAAATACCAACAATTAGGTTTTACTGAGCCGGATTATGAAACGTTTTTGAATCGGATTTTAACAAGCTATTTTAATCGTCGTGAGTTAACAGCTTCTACCAAAACAAAATCCGAAGTTAGAGGTGGTGGTAAAAAACCTTGGCGTCAAAAGGGCCTTGGTCGTGCGAGAGCTGGTTCATCTAGGTCTCCTTTATGGAAAGGTGGTGGGGTTTGCTTTGGACCTAAACCAAAACTAAACAAAATAAAAATAAATAAAAAAGAGTATGGCTTAGCTATAAAACTTTTATTGCGTTTAGCCTATAAACAAAAGCGAATATTAATCATTCAATCACTTAGTGGTACTCCATTAAACAATATCCAAAAAACAAACGAAATAAAAAATTTATTTACATCACTAATAAAATCTGAAAACAATAAAAAATCATCTCAAACAATTCGCTTGATTTTATCGGAACAAGAATACAAGAATTTTGGTGAAAATTTTAAAAGGGCTTCATCAAATATTTCAAGAGCAAATGTTCTAAATGAGAAACAATTAACTTTAACTAATTTTACAAAACCAACAAAGTTTATTTTTACTTTAGATGCATTTCTTAAAATTCGCTCTAAATTTCTTTAAATTAATGTAAATCAAAACGAAAACAAAATAATAAATTATGAATATCGATTTAGCTTCATCAGCAAATTTATCAAAACTTGATGAGTTTATTCTGATAGACAGTCTTAAATATCCTTTAATTACTGAAAAAGCAAATGAACTATACAAAAAGAATTGGTATAGTTTTTTAGTAGACAAAGAAATGGATAAAACAAGTATAAAAGAAGCTTTTGAACACTTGTTTAAAGTTAAAATTGTCAAAGTTCATACAACAAACATGCCGCGTCGAAAACGCCGTGTCAATCGTTTTGTTGGATATCGTCCAGTTTATAAAAAAGCTCTTATTAAATTATCGCCATCTGACAGTCTCGACTTCTTCCGAATGGAAAGAACAAGTTTAGGTATCTAAGAATTAATAAAAAAAAAATGGGAATATATTTCTTTAAACCATATACACCATCAACACGACATACTGTTCGATCTGATTTTAGCGAGATCACAAAATCAACGCCCGAGAAAAAATTGATTATAAAAAATCATTCCGTTAAAGGTAGGAATAATCAAGGTCGCATAACAATTCGACATAAGGGTGGAGGACATAAAAAACGTTATCGTAAAATAGATTTTAAACGTCGATTAACAAATTATGAAGCAAAAGTTGTTGCTATTGAATATGACCCAAATAGAACAGCTCGAATTGCTTTATTAAATTATCAAGATGGTACGAAACGATATATATTGTGGCCAGATTCATTGAAAGTTGGTAGCAAGATATCTTCGGGACCAAATTCTCCACTTATTGTAGGCAATTCTCTGCCACTTGAAAAAATACCTTTAGGTTATGAAATACATAATATAGAAATTTATCCAAATGCAGGTGGTCAACTCGTACGATCAGCTGGTACATCTGCACGTTTACTTGCTAAAGAAGGCGATTATGTAACCATAAAATTACCTTCTAAAGAGGTTCGTCTAATCGCTAAAGAATGTTACGCAACAATTGGTCGTGTAGGTAATATAAATCATTTAAATTTAACCATCGGGAAAGCTGGTCGTAATAGATGGTTTGGGAAGAGACCTACTGTGCGCGGTACAGTAATGAATGCTTGTGATCACCCACATGGTGGTGGTGAAGGTCGTTCACCTATTGGTCGAAAACATCCATGCACACCTTGGGGAAAACCTGCTTTAGGTGTTAAGACTCGTAAACCCCAAAAATCTACTTCACGTTTTATTATCAGATCAAGAAGTTAATCAAATTAAAAAAACATATTATGATTAGATCAAGTTGGAAGGTACCTTTTGTAGCACATCATCTTTTAGCAAAAATTGCAAAAGTAAAAAAAACTGGAAAGCAAGAAACAATAAAAACATGGTCACGTGCATCGGTAATTTTACCTAGTATGATTGGAACTACTATAGCTGTTTATAATGGGAAACAACATGTTCCTATTTTTATAAACGAACAATTAATTGGTCATAGATTGGGTGAGTTTGTTCCAACTAGAAATTTCCGTTCACACAAAAAGTTGAAAGTTAAAACTTCTGGCCAAAAAGCTAAAAGAAAATAATTAAGTTATTAAAATTTATGATAACAACAAAAAATTCTAGGTCAAATCAAGCTGTTGGCAAATATATACGAATGTCGCCAATTAAAATTCAAAGAGTTTTAAGACAAATATCTGGTTGTACTTATGAGGAGGCTTTAATTTTACTTAAATTTTTACCTTATCGTGCTTGTCAACCTGTTAGTAAGGTTTTAAAATCTGCGGCAGCAAATGCAATGAATAATGCCAAAATTGCAAAGGAAAATTTAATAGTTTCTCAAGCTATTGTTGGACGTGGAGCAATACTTAAACGTGCACGTCCTCGTGCCAAAGGACGGATATTTCAAGTGTTAAAGTATACATCACATATAAGAATAACACTTAGAGATAAAACATCTAAAAATATTTAAAATTTCAAGAATAGGAGTAAAACCGTGGGTCAAAAAGTTCACCCTATTGGATTTCGTATTGGTATAACAAAAGAACATAGTTCTAAATGGTATGCTAAATTTTCCGACTATGCAAAGTTTATTAAAGCGGATACGGAGTTACGTGAGAAATTTCATGAATTTTTAAATTCATTGTCTAGTTTAAAACAGCGTAAAGCAGAAAATTTAGATCTTTCAAAACTTTCTATTTCCTATGCTCCCACTAGCAATCAAATATATGTAAATATTTATGGTGTTAGTCCTTCAAAATTAAAGACGGATTTAAGTCGTGTTCCCATTGAAATACACTTTTCTAATTTTTTAAGACAACATCTCACAACACATGAACTAATTATCAATATTAAACGTCTTCGACATCCTTATATAGAACCAGGAATCTTGGCACAATCATTGACAAAAAAATTGGAAAAACGTATGCCTTTTCGTCGTGCTATTAGATCTGCTATGAAGGATTTTAAAGAAGCTTCAAGACGAGCTAAATTAAAGCCAAGAGAAAAGGGCATCAAAATAGAAATAGCTGGCCGCTTAAATGGTGCTGAAATTGCTAGAAGTGAGTGGGTAAGACAAGGTCGCGTTCCATTACATACTATTCAAGCTGATTTGGGTTATATATCTCAAAGAGCTCAAACCATTTATGGCACACTTGGAGTTAAGATTTGGGTATGTAGACGATAACCAATTATAAATTATTAAATATGCTAAGTCCAAAACGAACAAAATTTCGTAAACAACAAAGAGGTAGATTAAGAGGGAAAATTCAAAATAGTAGATTAGTGTTTGGTGAACATGGTTTACAAGCACAAGAACCTGTATGGTTAACTGCTAGACAGATTGAAGCTACGAGACGTACAATTACTCGTTATACTCGTCGAGGTGGTAAACTTTGGATCATGGTTTTTCCAGACAAACCAATTACAGCTCGAGCTGAAGAATCTCGTATGGGTTCTGGTAAGGGTGCTCCTTCATATTGGGTAAGTGTCGTAAAGCCTGGAAAAGTTTTATTTGAATTAAGTGGTATTCCTGCACCTCAGGCAGTCCAAGCATTAAAAATGGCTGCATACAAGTTACCAATTAAAACAAAAGTCTTATCTAAAATTTAAAAATGGCTCTAACAAAATATAAAGATTTTAAAAATTTAACTGATAAAGAATTAGATGAATTAATTTTAAAATTGAAAAAAGAATTATTATTCTTGCGCATCCAAAAAGTTAATTTTTCATCTTTTCAACCACATCTTTTCCGTCATACAAAGCACCAATTAGCTCAATTATTAACATGTAAACGTGAAAAATTGAGCACTTCAAAAACTTTAAGAAAAATTCGCAAGGATAATAATTAAAAAATTAATGGAGGAATTAATATGGCTTTAAAAGAAAAAGTAGGTGTTGTTGTTAGTACCAAGATGCAAAAAACAATCGTAGTTTTGGTTGAAAATAAATTTCGTCATCCACGTTATGCAAAAACTGTAGTTCGAACTAAACGATATTTAGCTCACGATGAAACCAGTCAAGCAAAATTGGGTGATAAAGTAATTTTATTACAAAGTAGACCGATGAGTCGGCATAAACATTGGGTATTAAAACAAGTACTTCAAAAAACAAACTCTTAAAATTTAATTTATTTTATGATTCAACCACAAACATATTTAAATGTTATAGATAATACCGGAGCGAAAAAAATTATGTGTATACGGATATTAGGTAGTAATTGCCGTTATGCACGCATAGGAGATATTATTATAGGGGTTGTCAAAGAGGCGATACCAAATATGCCTGTCAAACGTTCTGAAATTGTTCGAGCAGTAGTAGTAAGGACAAGAAAAACAGTATCAAGAGTAGATGGTATGCCGGTAAAATTTGATGACAATGCCGCCGTAATAGTAAATAAAGAAAATAATCCACTTGGAACAAGAATTTTTGGTCCAGTTGCAAGAGAAATTCGAGAAAAAAACTTTTCAAAGATAGCTTCACTTGCTTTTGAAGTAATTTGAAATCATAAAAAATCGTATATAAAATTTTATTTATGAATCATCCATATAAACAATTGTATCTTGAAAAAGTGGTGCCTTCTTTAAGTGAAAAGTTTGGCTATAAAAACCCTCATCAAATACCTAAAATAATAAAGATTCAAGTTAATCGTGGTCTTGGTTTAGCAGCTCAAAATAAAACAATATTACAAAAAAGTGTTGAGGAAGTAAGATTAATTACTGGTCAACAGCCTATTATTACTCGGGCAAAAAAATCTATAGCAGGTTTTAAAATTCGAGAAGACATGGAATTGGGTGTTACAGTAACACTGCGTAGAGAAAAAATGTACTCTTTTTTAGAACGACTGATTAATTTAGTTCTTCCCCGAGTAAGAGACTTTAGAGGACTTGACGATAAAGCATTTGATAGATTTGGAAATTATAATTTTGGAATTCTAGAGCAATTAGTTTTTCCAGAAATTTCATACAATATTATCGATCAATCACGGGGCTATAATATCACAATTGTAACAACAGCAAAAACACCTGCTGAAGGTTATGAATTGTTAAGTGAATTTGGTTTTCCATTTAAAAAATCAGTGTAATTAAAAGTATGGTAAATGATACAATTTCTGATATGTTAACAAGGATAAGAAATGGAAATCTCGTTAACCACAAAGTAGTCAAAGTTGATTACACGAGATTGAATTACATGTTAACTCGTTTATTAAAAGCTGAAGGATTTATACGTGGTTATGAGACTGTAAAGAAAGAAAATCAAAAATATATTTTTCTTTATCTAAAATATTATTCAACAAATCCAAAAAGACCAGTTATACGTGGTATACAAAGGGTTAGTAAACCAGGTTTAAGGATTTATGTAAATAAAAACCAAATACCTACAATTTTTGGCAATCAAGGCATTGCAATATTGTCGACATCACAGGGAATATTAACCAGTTTGCAAGCAAAAGAGTTAGGAGTTGGTGGTGAAGTTATTTGTTATGTTTGGTAAGGAAAAATAATATAATGTCAAGAATCGGAAAATTGCTTATCGAGGTACCAAAAGACGTCGAATTTCACAATCTTGAAGGCTCTATTTCAGTGAAAGGCCCAAAAGGTGAAATTACAAAAACAGTACCTAAAAATATAGAAATAATTAAATTGGATTCTGGTGTATTAAGTGTTAAAAGAGCAGATGACGAAAGAAAATCTCGTCAATTACACGGTTTATATCGTTCACTTTTAGCAAATATGGTTATTGGTGTAACCAAAGGTTTTGCAAAAACTCTAGATATGAAAGGAGTGGGTTATAAAGCTAATTTGGATAAAGGAACATTAGTTTTAAGTGTTGGTTTTAGCCACCAAGTTCGTATTCCAGCTCCAGTTGGAATAAAGTTTGAAGTTGAAACAAATACAATCATACGTGTAATAGGCATTGATAAAGAGATTGTTGGTCTTGTAGCTCAAAAGGTTAGATCAATTCGACCACCAGAACCTTATAAAGGTAAAGGTATTATGTATCGTGGTGAAGTTATCCAAAGAAAAGCTGGTAAATCAAGTAAATAAAATATGAAACTTATTAAAGGAACACCAAATAGACCTAGGTTAACAATTTTTCGCTCCCAAAAGCATTTTTATGCTCAAGTTATAGATGATCAAACTTCAAGAACTTTATTTTCTTGTTCAACCTTAGATCCTAAAATTAAAAAAGATTTGTCTTCAGGCCAAAACTGTGAGGCAGCAAAAATCGTCGGTAAATATTTAGGATCCACTTTATTAAAAAATAATTTATCTCAAGTTGTATTTGATCGTAGATTTCATCCATTTCATGGTAGAATAGCGGCTTTTGCAGAAGGAGCACGTGAAGCAGGTTTAATATTTTGAATATATGTTGTTTTAAACAGGGGCCCTTTTAATAAATGATAGGTACAGATCAAAAAGAAAAATCACATAATCACAAAGTTGTCGAAATACGTAGGGTTTGTAAAGTTGGAAAAGGTGGAAAAACCTTACGCTTTAGAGCTCTAGTTGTAGTAGGTAATCAACAAGGAGTTGTTGGTATTGGCATAGGGAAGGCCAATCAAGTCTTAAATGCAATTCGAAAAGGCCAGTATCGTGCTATCCAAAATCGTATTCAAATACCATTAACACGAACTAAAACAATTCCGCATCAAATTAAAGGTTCATATGGAGCTTCATTAATAATTTTACGGCCAGCAGCACCTGGTTCTGGAGTTATTGCAGGTGGAGCTATCCGTGCAGTTTTAGAACTAGCCGGTATTAGAAACATTTTAGCTAAACAAATAAATTCAAAAAATAAAGTAAATACAGCTAAGGCTACTTTGCAAGCTTTGCAAAGTCTCCGATATTTAACTGTAACAGCAAAATTAAGAAAATTAACTTTGGAACGCTTAACAAATCGTAAACCAAAAAATAGTTAAACAATTTTGGAAAACTTAAATTAAGAAAGAGGTTTAAAATTTTAATTAGTTTTTAAAATTAATATAAAACACCTCAAAAAACTGAAAATAAGAATACAATAAATAATTTTTTATGAGAAGGTAAAACTTCATAATTATTCATAATTATGACTAACAGTCTAAATTCCGATGCACCAAATAAATTAAATAAATCTGCTAAAGATAAGTTAATTTTATTAATTTTAATTGGTTTATCTATCCGGTTACTAAAAAAAATTCCTTTACCTTGGTTAAATTATGGCTTACTACCAGAACTTGATAGCCCAACATTGCTTTCAATTGGTATAACACCCTTAATAACATCTTCAATTTTATTTCAAGTATTTAATTTTATTCCGACATTTAAAAAATGGAGACAAGAAGCTGAAGAAGAAGGTTCATCAAACAATAAACTGTCGAGATTGAATAAAATTTTAACTATTGCAATTGCATGTTTTCAGGCTTTTCGGTTTGTAAACAAACTTTCACCATATATATATGGTCCTAGTGTAACAAAATTTTTTGTTTTGGGATTGCTTTTAGTTACAGGTTCAATGTTGTTAGTTTGGATGAGTGAAATTATAACTGAAAATATTTATACAAGTGGTACGAGTTTAATTTTATCCTTTACGACAATATTAGATGAAATTGTTCGTTTATTTGCAAAAATTTTAACCGCTTCAACAATTTCATTTTTGCCAATATTTTTTGTTTATATTTTCCTTCTCTCGCTTGTTGTAACAATTTTTGCACGTTCATTAAGAGAATTTCCTTTAATTTCTTCAAAACAATTTTATAGTGAAACAATGCCATTTACTAATTTACCATTTACGCTTAATCCAGGAGCAGTAATGGCATTAATTTCTACAGAATCTTTAGTTAGAATATTTGAATCTTTGCTTATTAATCAATTTCACCTAAGTAACCTTCAAAGTATTACCTGGTTAATCATAATAATTCGTTCTATACTTATAGTTTTGTTAAGTTACTATTGTTCAATAATACAAATTGATCCATTAACAATAACAAATCAACTACAGAAAATGTCAATTAGTGTCGATAACCAACCACCCGGTGAACCAACACTTCTATATTTAAAAACAGAATTAAAGAAAGTATATCTTTCTGGTGGTATTATTCTTGTTTTATTGACACAATTAACTGAACTAATTGCATTTTTTTCACCACAATTAGATTTACGTTCATATTTAAGTTCATTAATTATTTTCTTTAGTGGTTTATTAGAAGTGGATCAGAAAATTTTCATAAAAGAATTTCAGTTAGTTACTACTGATAAAAAAAATTTTGAATAAACAGCCTTATATAATTTAAATTTTTTAATTAACTATGAAAGTACGTCCATCGGTCAAAAAAATTTGCGAAAAATGTCGAGTTATTCGTCGTGCAGGGATTATACGTGTTATTTGTACAAACCCAAAACATAAACAACGTCAAGGTTAAAACTTTATTGTTGAATAATAAAAAAATAAATTATGGTTAGAATATCAGGTGTAGATTTACCGGATCAAAAACATATTGAAATTGCGCTTACATATATATATGGAATTGGTCCTACTAGAGCTTTAGAAATACTGAAAGCTGCTGAAGTAGATCCAATAAAGCGTACAAAAAGTTTAACCGATTTGGAAGTAAGTAAATTAAGGGACATCATTGAAAACAATTACGTAACCGAGGGAGATTTACGTAGACTTGTTACGCTAAACATTAAAAGATTGATTGAAATAAACTGTTATCGTGGACGTCGTCATATTCAAGGTTTACCTGTAAGAGGTCAAAGAACTAAAACAAATTCTCAAACGAGAAAAAGAGAAAGAGCTAGATCAGGTCTAAAAAAATTTAAATAAATTTAAATCATAAATCTTATAAATTTATAAAATTTTGTTACACACTGCCACAATAAATATGAACCGAAAAATAAATAAACCGAAAAGAAAATTAAATATATCTGTTGGGTTTGCTTGTATTCATGCTACATTCAATAACACGATAATTTCTATTACTGATTTACAAGGAAATGTGCTTGCTTGGTCTTCTGCAGGAAGCAATGGTTTTAAAGGAAGCCGAAAAAAAACACAATATGCCGCTCAAGTAGCAGCAAGAACAGCTACCGCTCAAGCTTTAAAATTAGGCTTAAAAAAAGTAGGGGTAATTATAAATGGACCAGGTAGTGGTCGTGAATTAGCAATTAAAGGTTTACATGCAAGTGGGTTAGGGATAGTATCTATTGAGGATAAAACAGGTGTTCCTCACAATGGTTGTAGGGCTCCAAAACGACGTCGTGTTTAATTATTAATTAATAGGAACATTAGACCAAAAATGAGTCAATTAATAATGAAAATTGAAAAACGATTTGTTGATAAAAAAACTGGGCAAATTTTTTTTCAGTTTCAACTTGGACCATTTAAAAAAACTATGGCTACAACAGTTGGTGTAGCATTAAGACGTGTTATGATGGGAAATTCAAAAACAGTTGCTATAACAAGTGCACATGGTGATTTATATCAAGGTAATTCACTTCGTGAAGATGTTTTTGAATTTTCATTAAATTTACAACAAGTTGTAATTAAATCGAATATTTTTCCTTTTTTGGGGACAGCTAGATTACAAAAAAAAGGACCAGCTATTGTTACGGCTGCAGATATTATCTTGCCACAGGGGCTATCATTGATAAATCCTTATCACTATTTATGCACTCTTAACGAAGGGTACACACTTAATTTAGCCTTAGTCCTAAGTTCACCGACTCGTACAAGGTTTGAAAGTGGAATACCTTTAAGATCCGCAACAATAATAAATACAACCAATCAGGGAAATAACAATAACGAAAGTTTGCCAGTAAATGATTTAAAACGATCTATTAACCAAAGAAAGAAAAAAGCTTTTAATGAAGATGAAAAAGCTCCAAAAAAATCTGTTAGTCTTTTAACAAAAGATAGTCCAAAATCGTTACCACTGGATTCTATTTTGGTTGATCCGATTTATGCACCTATTCAATCTTGTAGTTTTGAAATAATTAATGTTGTAGGTAGCTATTTTTCCGAATATATGGAATTAACAAAATCAGGTCTGAATCAAACTCCTGAATATCTGAGAATCTCAATTGCAACAAACGGTTCTATTGAACCTGTTTTAGCAGTTCAAGACGCAATCCAAGAACTTTATAGCGCATTGTCATTGTTTCTACCTTTATCTTATGTTTTTGCGAGTTCTTATAATGTAACATCTAGTTTTGATATTAACAACATCTCAAATCAGCAATCAAAACGTTTTGCAAAAAATTACTTTGATGAGATATGCAAAAAAATAGATTTAATAAACTTAAACTTACCTGTTGAGATGGAACTTTTACTTAGACGTAATGGTATTTCAACTTTGGGTAATATTATTAAAACACCTTTATTAACTTTTAAGAATATTGGCTTTACTAATAAAGACTTTCTTGAATTAAAACAAACAATCTCTAAATTTGGTTTTTGGAAAGATATTAGTTTAGCAAATTGGGAAGCTATTTAAAAATTAAGAATATAATTTTAGTAACAAATGAAAGATACTTATATAACATCAAAACATCAGGAAGAACCTACGTGGTTTTTAATTGATGCAAATAATCAAACATTGGGGCGCTTAGCAACAAAAGTTTCATTAATCCTCCAAGGTAAACAAAATAGAACATACTCCCCTGCAACAAAATTTAGGAATTATGTTATTGTTATTAATGCTGATAAAATTAATCTAACAGGGAGAAAAAAGACACAAAAAGTCTATTATTCCCATACTGGAAAACCTGGTGAACTTCGGCAGCAGCCTTTTGCTATATTACATCAAAAATTCCCACATAGAATTTTTGAATTGTCTATAAAACGAATGCTTCCTTCAGGTTTTATAAAACGTCACATTCATAGAAGGTTAAAAGTTTATACAGGTGGGGAACATCCGCATATTTCTCAAAATCCTATTAGTGTTGATGTATAAAAAATAAATTGAACTCGAAACTTATGACAAAAATTAATGAGTCTCAAAACACTGGTATAGCCATAGGCAGGCGGAAATCTGCAATCGCTCGCGTTAGGTTAATACCAGGAAATGGTGATGTAAAAATAAACAAAATTACAGGAATTGAATATTTTCAAAATTCTGTAGAATCTTTGGAAAATTGTCGTTTTCCTTTACATGTTTTTGGATTAGCAAACACCTATGATGTAGAAATACAGACGTTTGGTGGAGGAATGGCAGGTCAAATACAAGCAATAAGGCTTGGTCTTGCGCGTGCTTTAGCTTTTTTTGATAACTCTAAAAGATCTAAACTAAAAAGTCTTGGTTTACTTCAACGAGATTCTCGAATAAAAGAAAGAAAAAAATATGGTTTGAAAAAAGCTAGAAAAGCTTCACAATATTCTAAACGATAAGATAAGGAGAAGAACAAAAATGCCTAAACAGGGAATCCATCCAACTTGGTATCCAAAAACAAAAGTACTTTGTGATGGTCAATTAATTATGACGGTTGCTTCAACAAAACCAGAGCTGCAAGTTGATATTTGGTCAGGAAACCATCCATTTTTCACAGGTTCACAAAAGATTATTGACACAGAAGGTCGTGTTGAAAGATTCATGAAAAAATATAAAATGGAAATTGAAGAAAATAATTAATTTATGCCTACAGTCCAACAACTTATTAGAAAAGAAAGACGATTAATAAAAAGAAAAAGTAAAGCAGGAGCTTTAAAAGCATGTCCGCAGAGGCGTGGTGTTTGCACACGTGTCTATATTATTACACCTAAAAAGCCCAATTCAGCAATGCGTAAAGTTGCTAGAATAAGGTTAACTTCTGGATTCGAAATAACAGCACATATTCCAGGAGAAGGACATAATCTTCAGGAACACTCGATTGTTTTAATTAGAGGTGGTCGTGTAAAAGATTTGCCTGGAGTAAGATACAGAGTTATACGCGGTGCTTTAGATACTGTTGGTGTTACAAAACGCTCTCAAGGAAGATCAAAATATGGAGCAAGAAAAGCTCGTAAACCTACAAAATAAATTATGTCAAGAAGAAAACGTAGTAAAAAACGCTTGCCTAGTCCAGATCCATTGTACAATAGTTATTTAGTAAATCTATTTATCCTTCGTGTACTGAAAAATGGTAAAAAGAAAATTGCTCAAAAAATTTTATACCAAGCATTAAACTATATTCAAGAAAAAACAAGTACTGATGGGTTGATAACTTTAGAACGGGCTGTAAAAAATGTCAGCCCTGTTGTTGAGTTAAAACCTCGTCGAGTAGGAGGAGCTATTTATCAAGTTCCAGTTGAAATTAAAGGTTTGAGAGCAACGAACTTAGCTCTTAGATGGTTGATTAGATTCTCGCGTGAAAGAAGTGGGAAGGATATGTCTACGAAACTTGCACGCGAATTAATGGATGCTGCAAAGGGTATTGGAAGCTCAATTCGTAGAAAAGAAGAAGTTCATCGTATGGCTGAAGCCAACCGAGCATTTAGTTACTTCCGAACTCGTCAAAAATAAATTAAAAATAAATATATTAGTCTTAAAGTTATAATAATAATTATTACCCTGAAAATTTTAAAAATATGGCTCGCGAAAAATTTGAACGTACAAAACCGCATGTAAATATTGGAACTATTGGTCATGTTGATCATGGCAAAACTACTTTAACTGCAGCTATTACAAGTGTTCTTTCACTTATTGGTAAGGCAAAAGCCAAAAAATACGATGAAATTGATGCAGCACCTGAAGAGAAAGCACGTGGTATTACAATTAATACAGCACACGTAGAATATGAGACAGAAACAAGACATTATGCTCATGTAGATTGTCCAGGCCACGCTGACTATGTTAAAAATATGATTACTGGAGCTGCTCAAATGGATGGAGCTATTCTAGTAGTTTCAGCTGCAGATGGACCTATGCCACAAACCCGTGAACATATTCTATTGGCAAAACAAGTTGGTGTACCTCACATAGTTGTTTTCTTAAATAAAGCTGATCAAGTTGATGATGCTGAACTTTTAGAACTTGTAGAACTTGAAGTTCGTGAGTTGTTATCAAATTATGACTTCCCTGGTGATGATATCCCATTTGTATCCGGTTCTGCTTTACTTGCTTTAGAAGCTGTAACAGGAAGTACTGTTAAAGCACGTGGTGAAAATGAATGGGTTGACAAAATTTTTGCCTTAATGGATGCAGTTGATACTTATATTCCAACTCCTCAAAGAGATGTAGACAAACCATTCCTTATGGCTGTTGAAGACGTATTCTCAATCACAGGTAGAGGGACTGTTGCAACTGGACGAATTGAACGTGGAAAAGTTAAAGTTGGGGAAACCATTGAAGTTATTGGTATAAATGAAACTAAATCAACAACTGTTACTGGTCTTGAAATGTTCCAAAAAACACTTGATGAAGGATTTGCCGGTGACAACATTGGTATATTACTTCGTGGTGTACAAAAAAATGATATCCAACGTGGAATGGTATTAGCAAAACCAGGAACAATTAAACCGCACAAACGTTTTGAAGCACAGGTTTATGTTCTTAAAAAAGAAGAAGGTGGAAGACATACGCCTTTTAATACTGGATATCGACCACAGTTTTATGTTCGTACAACTGACGTTACTGGAAACATTAATGCCTTTAAAGCAGACGATGGTACAGATGCCGAACTTGTTATGCCTGGTGATAGAATTAAAATGACAGCGGAGTTAATTTCACCAATTGCTATTGAAGAAGGAATGCGATTTGCTATTCGTGAAGGTGGTAGAACAATTGGTGCTGGTGTTGTTTCTAACATTCTTGAATAAAATAAACTAAAACTTATTATCAATTTTAATGAGTGAAAAAATTATAAAAGATGGACCAACAACTTGTCGGATCCGTTTAAAAGCATATAATCCAGAAGTGTTGAGAATTACAGCTTCAATACTTGTAGGTGAATTACAACGTCTGGATAAATTATATAAATTGGTTACAAAGATAAATGGTCCTGTTCGTTTACCGGTAAGAAAACGGTATTATTCGTTGCTACGTTCCCCTCATATTGATAAAGATTCTCAAGAACAATTCGAAGTGCGTAGACATAAATGGTTCTTTGATTTAGTTTTACCTCGAAAAAATTATATAAATTTACTTGCAAGGATTAATTTTCCTGCTGGGATTGATATTTCTATAGTTTTCCCTAATACTTAAAAATAAAATGAAGCTTAAAGTTAGTACTTTAAAAATACTAACTTTAAGCTTCATTTTAGAATATTATTTAATATAGTTCATCTTCTTGATTAGTTAAAATTTGGCAATCAGAAGTTGGGTATGTTACACAGGTTAAAACGAAACCTTTAGCAATTTGCGCATCTTCAAGGAAAGATTGTTCTGATTGATCAATTGTTCCACCTAAGACACGACCTGCACAAGTTGAGCATGAACCTGAACGACATGAATAAGGTAATTCAAAACCTTGTTCTTCAGCTGCATCTAAGATATACTCATCATCGTTACATTTAATAACACGATTTTGATCTGTCTCGTCTGTTGGGAAAACTAATTTTACGTTATAAGATGCCATAATAAACCTTACATTTCCTTATGTTTCTAAAATTCTTCATCCGGGTTTTCGGTTTTATAATTCAATTATACTAACTTTTTTGAAAACTTTCAGTGATTTTATTTTAGAATTTTCAATATTTAAATTTTCACAATAAGTAAGAAAGTCAAACCTTTTTAAGGACAACAAACAATGGCTTTACCTTGGTATCGTGTTCACACAATAGTCCTAAATGACCCAGGCCGTCTTTTAGCAGTACACATCATGCACACTGCATTAGTTTCTGGTTGGGCAGGTTCTATGGCATTATATGAACTAGCAATTTTCGATCCATCTGATCCTATTTTAAACCCTATGTGGCGTCAAGGGATGTTCCTAATGCCTTTTATGGCAAGATTAGGTGTAACAGACTCTTGGGGCGGATGGACAGTAACAGGTGAAAGTGGTTCAAACCCAGGACTATGGAGTCTAGAAGGTGTAGCACTAACACATATTGTTCTGTCAGGACTATTATTCCTTGCATCAATATGGCATTGGGTATATTGGGATCTTGAAGTTTTTGGTGATCCTAGAAGTGAAGAAATTTCACTTGATTTACCAAAAGTTTTTGGTATCCATCTTTTCCTATCAGGTTTACTTTGTCTAGGATTTGGTGCATTCCACGTAACAGGCTTATTTGGACCTGGTATTTGGGTATCTGATGCCTATGGTTTAACTGGAAAAGTTCAGGGTGTAGCACCTAGTTGGGGAGCGGATGGTTTCAACCCATTTAATCCAGGTGGTGTTGCTGCACATCATATTGCTGCTGGTATCTTTGGTGTACTTGCTGGAGTTTTCCATATTGTTGTTCGACCACCACAACGTTTATACCGTGGTTTAAGAATGGGTAATATCGAAACAGTACTTTCTAGTAGTATTGGTGCTGTATTCTTCGCTGCATTTGTTACTACGGGAACTATGTGGTATGGATCTTCAACAACCCCTATTGAGCTTTTTGGCCCAACACGTTATCAATGGGATAGTGGGTATTTCCAACAAGAGATTGAGCGTAGAGTTGAAAATTCTGTAGCAGAAGGTCTTTCTAAATCGCAAGCATGGTCAAGAATCCCGGATAAACTGGCATTCTACGATTATATTGGTAACAACCCAGCTAAAGGTGGACTTTTCCGTGCTGGCCCAATGAACAAAGGAGATGGGATTGCAGAAGCTTGGTTAGGACATCCAATCTTTACCGATAAAGAAGGTCGTGAATTAAGTGTACGTCGAATGCCTGCATTCTTCGAAACATTCCCAGTAATTCTTTTAGATAAAGATGGTATTGTTCGTGCCGACATTCCTTTCCGTCGTGCTGAATCAAAATATAGTATTGAGCAAGTTGGTGTTAATGTAAGTTTCTATGGTGGTAAATTAAATGGTCAAACATTTAAAGATGCACCTACTGTTAAAAAATACGCACGTAAAGCACAGTTAGGTGAAGTATTTGAATTTGACCGTACTAGCTTAGAATCTGATGGGGTTTTCCGTAGTAGTCCACGTGGTTGGTATACTTTTGGCCATGCAAACTTCGCATTAATTTTCTTCCTAGGCCATTTATGGCACGGTGCAAGAACATTATTCCGTGATGTATTCACAGGTATTGACGCAAGTATTACTAAGCAAGTTGAATTTGGTGTTTATGCAAAAATTGGTGATGAAACAACAAGACCTCAAGGATTTGTATAAATCTATATAGTTCAAAAAAGGAAATCTGAAATGGAAGCACTTGTCTATACATTCTTATTAATTGGAACATTAATGGTGTTGTTCTTCTCGGTATTCTTCCGTGAACCACCTAGAATCACTAGCAAATAATATATTCCGCCCTTAGGGCGGCTTATTTCTCAATCTTCATGTTCTTCAAAAGGATCTCTCAAATTCGATGCAGGTGGACCAAAAGCTACGTAAATCGAATATGCAACAATCCCCAATAAAACAGAAACAATAAAAACTACCAAAATTATGGCAGGATCATTCTCCTCAACATTGAGTGGTGTGCTCTCTGATTCAATTACAAATTTTTCGACAGCCATAATAATTAGCTCCTTTAACTCTTTTTAACCTATTTAGCTTTTATATTTAAATTGCTAAATCGGTTGAATTATTATATATCAAATTTAATCGATTTTAAAATTCAGCAAATTTTAATTATTACGATAATATAAATAGTTAACTAAAAATAAAATGGTATACGAAACAAAATTAAGTAATATTTTACGTCCATTAAACTCAGAATATGCCAAAGTTGGGCCAGGGTGGGGGAGTACTCCAATCATGGGCGTTGTTATGGCATTATTTTTAGTTTTCTTAATTATTATTATTCAAATTTACAATTCTTCTTTATTATTAGAGAACGTAGATGTAGATTGGAATACTTTGTCTAAATAAAAAA